CTACTGAGGAACAAGGGGAGATTCGACCTCCTAGAGTTCAACTCCCGCTCTCAACCCATGAACAATATGAGTCCGAAGCTTCTTTCGTAACTCCCGGAATTTCTTCGTAGTGACTCCGTTCCATGCCTCATTTCATAGGGAAGCCCAAAGTGGCTCTATTTCATTCTATTTCACTTCCTAGCACTTCCTATCATTTAATATCCATCCCTTTGGTCTTATTTACATAAGAGATGTCATTTATAGTCTATCTCTTTCTATATATGGAAAGTCAAGAAATTCTCATCGAAACATCGAGAAATTGTGCATATAGAAAACTCTAAAGAAAGAAAAAAAGGAGACCCATGCCATGATTTTCAAATCTTTTCTACCTTTTCTACTTAGTAGTCTAAGTTTCTCGATGAGGATAATTAATTCGGTCGTTGTGGTCGGACTCTATTATGGATTTCTGACCACATTCTCCATAGGTCCCTCTTAGATCTTCTTTCTTCAATCTTGGATTAGGGAAGAAGGAGATATTCGCGACTACTGGCGGTTTCATTATGGGGCAGCTCATGATCTTCATATCGATCTATTATCCACCTCTGCATCTATTCTTTCTTAGCTAAACGGGTGGAAGATCCATCCAATTTGGTTATATCATGGACTCGAAAAGCGGATCTGAATGTGACTGAAATGCACGATCTTCACAGGTATCACTTTTCACGATACCTAAAAGATGGAATAGCGATTTTCGAACCATTTCCTATACGAGAATGGTTTCCATTACTTTGAGAAATGGATTCTATATCAAACTATAGCTATTGCATTAAAGAAGAAAAGAAACTAATAGAAGTCGAAGACGCGGAATGGTAGTGAATAGAGAGAAAGATTCTTCTGATTTTCTTGTTCCTGAAAATATTCTATCTATCTCCTAGACGCCGTAGAGAATTGAGAATTTTCATGTCTTTCAATTCTCGTACTCGTAATTGGAAAGTTACGGAAGGAGGTCCATCATTTTGCAATGAAAACAACATAAAAAACTCTGGACAATTTCGAAATCAGGCCAAGCGTCTTAATACATATGCAAAAAAATTCATTATTGGCCCACCATTGATTAGAAGATTTAGCTTGTATGAATCGCTATTGGTTTGATACGAATAATGGCAGTCGTTTCAGTATGTTAAGGATACAGATGTATCCACAATTCATTTAGAGTTACTTAATAGCCTATTTCTTATACCATATCTCTATCCCGTGAAATTCTCGAGCCGAAAGATGGATGCATATGCTGTGTTTCATTTTGCTAAACGATATCAATTAAATGGTGTATCAATTCCATAAATTGGATATAGCAATAAATAAATCAGCAAAATTCTTTTATTTTAGATAGAAGAAATGTTTCTTCTATCTAAAATAAAAGAATGTACCCTTCTATCCAAATCCAATTTGCATCGATAAAATAAATCCAAATTCCAGTAGTAGATGAATAATTGCAAATTTTTGTGTGTACGAGATTAGAATAACTTCAAAATAACTGACATAATTTTGTATTTTTCCTGATCAGAAAAATACATGAAAAAGAAAGGAGGTAGAAAAATTTTGGGATTTATGGTTAAAGAAGAAAAAGAAGAAAACAGGGGTTCTGTTGAATTTCAAGTATTCAGTTTCACCAATAAGATACGGAGACTTGCTTCACATTTGGAATTACACAAAAAAGATTTTTCATCGGAAAGAGGTCTACGAAGACTTTTGGGAAAACGTCAACGTTTGCTGGCTTATTTGGCAAAGAAAAATAGAGTACGTTATAAGAAATTAATCAGTCAGTTGGATATTCGGGAGAAGTAATTTAATCGTTCGAATTTTTTTCTTATTTTATTAGTAGTCTTATAGTAGTCTTAGATTTTTCATTTTGATGAGCCTCGTTTTGAGGAATTCATGGAATAATCCATTTTCATGGAATAATGAATTAAGGAAGAAAGGATATGAGTCTACCGCTTACAAGAAAAGATCTCATGATAGTCAATATGGGCCCTCAGCACCCATCAATGCATGGTGTTCTTCGACTGATCGTTACTCTCGATGGTGAAGATGTTATTGATTGTGAACCCATATTAGGCTATTTACACAGAGGAATGGAAAAAATCGCGGAAAACCGAACTATTATACAATACTTACCTTATGTAACACGGTGGGATTATTTAGCTACTATGTTTACAGAAGCAATAACGGTAAATGCACCAGAATTCTTGGAGAATATTCAAATACCCCAAAGAGCCAGCTATATTAGGGTAATTATGTTAGAGTTGAGCCGTATAGCTTCTCACTTGTTATGGCTTGGACCTTTTATGGCGGATCTAGGCGCACAGACCCCTTTTTTCTATATTTTTAGAGAGAGAGAATTGATATATGATCTATTTGAAGCTGCTACAGGTATGCGAATGATGCATAATTACTTTCGCATCGGAGGGGTAGCCGCCGATCTACCTTATGGATGGGTCGATAAATGTTTAGATTTCTGTGATTATTTTTTACGAGGAGTTGTTGAATATCAACAACTTATTACACGGAATCCCGTTTTTTTAGAACGAGTTGAAGGAGTCGGTTTTATTAGCGGAGAAGAAGCAGTAAATTGGGGCTTATCGGGACCGATGTTACGAGCTTCTGGAATACAATGGGATCTTCGTAAAGTTGATCCTTATGAGTCTTACAACCAATTCGATTGGAAAGTCCAATGGCAAAAAGAAGGGGATTCATTAGCTCGCTATTTAGTACGAATGGGTGAAATGAGGGAATCCATCAAAATTATTCAACAGGCTGTAGAGAAAATTCCTGGAGGCCCTTATGAGAATTTAGAAGTCCGACGCTTTAAGAAAACAAAGAATTCCGAATGGAATGATTTTGAATATCGATTTCTTGGTAAAAAACCTTCGCCCAATTTTGAATTGTCAAAGCAAGAGCTTTATGTAAGAGTGGAAGCTCCAAAAGGTGAATTAGGAATTTATCTGGTAGGAGATGATAGTCTTTTCCCCTGGAGATGGAAAATTCGTCCACCCGGTTTTATTAATTTGCAAATTCTTCCTCAACTAGTTAAAAAAATGAAATTGGCTGATATCATGACGATATTAGGTAGTATAGATATCATTATGGGGGAAGTTGATCGTTGAAATGATAATAGATAGGGTAGAGATAGAAACTATCAATTCTTTTTCGAAATCGGAATTATTAAAAGAAGTCTATGGACTGATATGGATTCTACCCATTTTGACCCTCCTACTGGGAATCACAATAGAAGTACTCGTAATTGTGTGGTTAGAAAGAGAAATATCCGCATCGATACAACAACGTATTGGTCCTGAATATGCTGGCCCCCTGGGACTGCTTCAAGCTATAGCCGATGGAACTAAGCTACTTTTTAAGGAGGATATCCTGCCATCCCGAGGAGATATTCCTTTATTTAGCATTGGACCTTCTATAGCGGTCATATCAATTTTATTAAGTTTTTTAGTTATCCCTTTGGGATATCGTTTTGTTTTAGCCGATCTTAGTATTGGTGTTTTTTTATGGATTGCCATTTCAAGTATTGCTCCTATTGGTCTTCTTATGGCAGGATATAGCTCAAATAATAAATATTCTTTTTCAGGCGGTCTACGAGCTGCTGCTCAATCTATTAGTTATGAAATACCATTAACTTTTTGTGTGCTAGCAATATCTCTACGTGTGATTCGTTAAAATAGGATCTTTTTCCTCCAAAATCCATTGAATATTTATCTTCCTTTTCTTATTCTGTATTCGGGTTGGTAAGTTAAACTAGATAGCTATATGAGTGAAACAAAACAGCTTATTAATTTGTAGTAAAAAGAAAAAATCTCATTTCCTACGTACAAGAAAAAAGTTGAAGTAAACATAAGTAGTGTAAACTCTTTACCCCAAGGTTGAGATTTTTTGATTAGTCATCATATCTTGAAGCGGGCAAGAATAAAGGATTCGCGATATGGAATTCCATTACTAGAATATTCCGAGTTATTACTATAACTTAGAATCATAAGGGGAATCCATCAAAAATTAGTGAGGGGTTAGGAACACTAAAGTACATAAAGGATTAGTAATGAGGGAATCTAAGGCATTAGAGATTTTTCCTCATAAAAGGAATCATAATAAGGACTTGAAATTGGTGGAAATGATCAAGTAGTACTTTCTTCGGATTCCGATCCAGAGTATGTTCCCTTTCACTTGTTAAAGAAATGGCTATCAAGAACGAATTAATCCTTTATTCCTTTTTTCTTTTTAAGTACCCTTCCCCGGGGAAAGAAGAATAGGACAAAAGATATGGAATGCAATACAAAAAAAAGATATTTATTTATTCTTTCCTTCCTCTATTCATATTAATACAGAATTCCTCATGAATTAATCCCTAATTCTTTTCATTTATTAATTGCTATAACGAGTGTTTTATTCCAAGATTAAGTTATTACTGAACAAAGAAAAATTTTCATTATATTATAAAGGACGAGATCAATTCGGAAGCGCTTTTTCTTATTCTAGCAGACGGAATTCCTTTGGTCTAATTTAGGACTTTCCAATCGATTTTATCTTACCTAATTCTATCTATGCCCAGGGGGATAATACCGAAACGAAACAACCCTTTCCTTTTTTCTGATCATAGAGAAGCCGTATGAAGCTAAGGTTTCATGTACGGTTTTGGAATAGCGGTGGGAACTGTGATGTTATCATCGACTATGATTATCTAACAGTTCAAGTACAGTTGATATAGTTGAAGCACAGTCAAAATATGGTTTTTTTGGATGGAATCTTTGGCGTCAGCCTATAGGTTTTCTGGTTTTTCTAATTTCTTCTTTGGCAGAATGTGAAAGATTACCCTTTGATTTACCAGAAGCAGAGGAAGAATTAGTAGCAGGTTATCAAACCGAATATTCCGGTATCAAATATGGTTTATTTTATCTTGTTTCTTACCTAAATTTATTAGTTTCCTCTTTATTTGTAACAGTTCTCTACTTAGGCGGGTGGAATTTCTCTATTCCCTATATATCCTTTTTTGAATTTTTCCAAATGAATAAAATGGTTGGAATTTTGGAAATGACAATGGGTATCTTTATTACATTAACTAAAGCTTATTTATTTCTCTTCATTTCTATCACAATAAGATGGACTTTACCCAGGATGAGAATGGATCAGTTATTAAATCTTGGATGGAAATTTCTTTTACCTATTTCCCTGGGCAATCTCTTATTAACAACTTCTTCCCAACTTGTTTCACTATAAATAAGATAATACAATAACAGTAAGAATATTTTCAACACAAAAGTTCTCTCAAACAAGAGAAAGAAACATACCTTTTTCATAGATATTTAGAATATGTTCCCTATGGTAACTGGGTTCATGAGTTATGGTCAACAAACAATACGCGCTGCAAGGTACATTGGTCAAAGTTTCATAATTACCTTATCCCACACAAATCGTTTACCTATAACGATTCACTACCCTTATGAAAAATCAATTACATCGGAGCGTTTCCGGGGGCGAATCCACTTTGAATTTGATAAATGTATTGCTTGTGAAGTATGTGTTCGCGTATGCCCGATAGATCTACCCCTTGTGGATTGGAGATTTGAAAAGGATATTAAAAGGAAACAATTGCTTAATTATAGTATTGATTTCGGAGTTTGTATATTTTGTGGTAATTGTGTTGAGTACTGCCCGACAAGCTGTTTATCAATGACTGAAGAATATGAACTTTCTACTTATGATCGTCATGAATTGAATTACAATCAAATTGCTTTGAGTCGGTTACCAATCTCCATAATGGGAGATTACACAATTCAAACAATTAGGAATTCGACTCAAAGTAAAATAGACGAAGAAAAATCTTGGAATTCAAGAACGGTTACTAATTATTAGTTACTAGGATTTTTCTTTTTTGTTAGAAAAATCCAATAGTTTTTTATTAACTATAAAGAAAAACGAATAACTACTGCTTATTGCAAATTATTCCTGATTTAAAATGAGAGTAGATTTTCGTGATGTGATTTCTAACTATACAACTTATATACAAAAAAATATCCTAATCCCTTTTTCCTTCCTTGAATCTTTTAGTTTTAGTCAGTTCATGAAAAATTTTATACTATTAATTTCTTCTTATCCATAATGGATTTACCTGGACCAATACATGAGATTCTTGTGCTATTTGGGGGATTTGTTCTTCTACTAGGAGGTCTAGGAGTAGTATTACTTACCAACCCAATTTATTCTGCCTTTTCGCTGGGATTAGTTCTTGTTTGTATATCCTTATTCTATATTTTATTGAATTCCTACTTTGTAGCTGTCGCACAACTTCTTATTTATGTGGGAGCTATAAATGTTTTGATCATATTTGCCGTAATGTTCGTAAATGGCTCAGAATGGTCTAAAAATAAGAATTATTGGACTATTGGAGATGGGTTCACTTCACTCGTTTGTATAACTATTCTTTTTTCACTAATGACTACTATCCCAGATACGTCATGGTATGGAATTCTTTGGACTACAAGATCAAACCAAATAGTAGAACAGGGTCTCATAAATAACGTTCAACAAATTGGGATTCATTTAGCAACTGATTTTTATCTTCCGTTTGAACTCATTTCCATAATTCTTCTAGTTTCTTTAATAGGTGCAATTACTATGGCTCGGCAATAAGAAATACTTAGAATTAGTCAAAATTCTTAGAATTTCAAATCGAAAATAAATAACTAAAGAATCACAATTTTGATTTAGTAAAACCCATCTACTGCCAACAAATACCTTCTTTTCTCTTTTGTTGTGTAACTGTTCTATTCTAATTAATGGAATCGGTTCAATTCTTGTCCTCATATTGAAATGAATCGAGATTGATAAGGAGTTAGTTAATGATGTTTGAGCATGTACTTTTTTTTAGTGTCTATTTATTTTCGATTGGTATCTATGGATTGATCACAAGCCGAAACATGGTTAGAGCTCTAATATGTCTTGAACTTATACTGAATTCAATTAATCTAAATCTCGTAACATTTTCTGATCTATTTGATAGTCGCCAATTAAAAGGAGACATTTTCGCAATTTTTGTTATAGCCCTTGCGGCTGCTGAAGCAGCTATTGGACCCTTGGGGGCTGCTGAAGCAGCTATTGGACTATCCATTCTTTCTTCCATCCATCGTAACAAGAAATCAACTCGTATCAATCAATCTAATTTTTTGAATAATTAGACATAAAATCCTCTAAACAAAGGCGCACATATAATAATAATATCAAATATTAAGATGAATAGAAATCGAATACTATTTTCTTATTATTTTATAATATCTATTTTTTGATTAGGTTATTACATAGTATTCTTTTTTACTTATTGAATTTTTGCAATTCATTGATATTGCAATTTGAATATTGCAATAATTTATATTGAAAAGACGATAGCCAATAAATTGGCTAATTCGAATTCGTATGTACAATTCGTATAATTATGATTGTTGAAGCCAAAAATTCAAGTCTCTTGGCTCTTTTCACGCTTTCTCACAAACGGATTAAGAAATATATTGCATTATTTTATTTATTTATTTGTTGAAGTTTGGATAAACCATTGCTTCGTCTGGTGTCTACAATACATATGACTCATATAGTACTAATTTCATTTTTACCAGATCGAAAATTTTTATGTTGAAAAGGAAAATTTATAGATCCAATGTCACATTCCGTAAAAATTTATGATACATGTATAGGATGCACTCAATGTGTACGAGCTTGTCCAACAGATGTATTAGAAATGATACCCTGGGATGGGTGTAAAGCCAAGCAAATTGCTTCCGCGCCGAGAACCGAAGATTGTGTGGGTTGTAAGAGATGCGAATCTGCCTGCCCAACAGATTTTTTAAGTGTCCGCGTTTATTTAGGGCCTGAAACAACCCGCAGCATGGCTCTATCTTATTGATACGTTACAAAAAACTCCACTTGAATCGTCTGATTCCTCTTTACCGAGGAAGCCTGTGCTCGCTTATTTCGAGCACGGGCTTTTCTGGTCAAAACATATCTTCTCTTTATCACTTTATCATGAGTTATTTTCCTTGGTTAACAATACTTGTTGTTTTGCCGATATTTGCAGGTTCATTAATTTTCTTTTTACCTCATAGGGGAAACAAAATCGTTAGGTGGTATACTATATCTATTTGTTTATTAGAATTCCTTCTAATGACTTATGCATTCTGTTATCATTTCCAATTGGAGGATCCCTTAATCCAATTAAAGGAGGATTCTAAATGGATAGATGTCTTTAATTTCCACTGGAGATTGGGAATCGATGGACTTTCATTAGGATCTATTTTATTGACAGGATTTATCACTACTTTAGCTACTTTAGCAGCTTGGCCAGTTACCCGGAATTCGCGATTATTCTATTTCCTGATGCTAGCAATGTATAGTGGTCAAATAGGATTATTTTCTTCGCGAGACCTTTTACTTTTTTTTATCATGTGGGAGTTAGAATTAATTCCTGTTTACTTACTTTTATCCATGTGGGGGGGAAAGAGGCGTCTGTATTCAGCTACAAAATTTATTTTGTATACTGCAGGCGGTTCCATTTTTTTCTTAATCGGAGTTCTAGGTATGGGCTTATATGGTTCCAACGAACCAAGATTAGATTTGGAAAGATTAATTAATCGATCATACCCTGCAACATTGGAAATACTATTTTATTTTGGCTTCCTTATTGCTTATGCTGTCAAATTGCCGATTATACCCCTACATACGTGGTTACCAGATACCCATGGGGAAGCGCATTACAGTACATGTATGCTTTTAGCGGGAATCCTATTAAAGATGGGAGCATACGGATTGATTCGGATCAATATGGAATTGTTACCTCATGCCCATTATCTATTTTCCCCCTGGTTGGTAATAATAGGAGCGATGCAAATAATCTATGCAGCTTCAACTTCTCTTGGTCAACGAAATTTCAAAAAAAGAATAGCCTACTCCTCCGTATCTCACATGGGTTTCATAATTATAGGAATTGGTTCCATAACCAACATTGGACTCAATGGAGCTATTTTACAAATACTATCCCATGGATTTATTGGTGCTACACTTTTTTTCTTGGCGGGAACGGCTTGTGATAGAATGCGTCTTGTTTATCTCGAAGAACTGGGGGGGATATCTATCCCAATGCCGAAAATTTTTACCATGTTTAGTAGCTTTTCAATGGCTTCTCTTGCCTTACCAGGAATGAGCGGTTTTGTTGCAGAATTAGTAGTATTTTTTGGACTAATTACTAGTCCAAAATTTCTGTTAATACCAAAAATGCTAATTACTTTTGTAATGGCAATTGGAATGATATTAACTCCTATTTTTTTATTATCTATGTTACGCCAGATGTTCTATGGATACAAGCTATTTCATGTTCCAAACGCAAATTTGGTGGATTCTGGACCACGAGAACTCTTTCTTTTAATCTGTATCTTTTTACCAGTAATAGGAATTGGTATTTATCCAGATTTTGTTCTCTCGCTATCGGTTGACAAGGTAGAGGCTCTCTTATCCAATTATTATCCTAAATAATTTTTTTTTTACTAGTCCGCTCTATATTCCATAGTGGAAAAACCAAATAATTCAGAAAAAAGTAAAAAAGTCTAATTAGATCTATCTCGAATTTTTGAGAACCCTTTGAGAAGGCGTTCAAGGGTTCTCAAATCAAACAAAAATGGAAAAACTTTCATTTCACGAAGGTTTTATGTTATGTAATCATTTAGATGGTAATGTAAATGCACCATAACTATGTAAACCTATTCCTAATAGATTGATACCAAAATAGCAGATCCAAATTATAAGAAATCCTATCGAAGCTACAAGTGCGGAATTCGTACCCTTCCAATTTGGATTTGTTCTACTATGTAAATAAATTGCGAATATGGTCCAAGTAATAAATGCCCAAGTTTCCTTAGGATCCCAATTCCAATAGGATCCCCACGCCTCATTAGCCCATACTGCTCCACAAAGAATACCTATGGTTAAAAGGGTAAACCCTAGGCTAATGACACGATAACTCCAAGAATCCAAACGCTCAATTAATTGATATTTGTAATAATTTGGAAATGAAGGAAAAGAGGTGTTTTTTAAAGCACTTCTTTTTACATAGAAATATTCAATCTCACTAAACTCACTAAAGAAAAATGTTTTATTTAAAACATTTTTTTTCTTTTCTAAAAAGAAATTGAAATTCTTTCGAAATTTAATGATTAGAAGAGCGGCGGATAATAAGGATCCGCACAAAAGAGTTGCATAGCTTAGTAACATCATACTGACATGCATCATTAACCACTGAGATTGTAGAGCAGGTACTAGTATTGTGGATTGATGCATTTCAGTTAAAAGACCCGACGTGGCAAAGCCTTGCGTTAAAATAGTACTTGGCGTAGTTATTGTGCTTAAATCATTTTTAGAGTTCTGTATCTTAGGAATCGTATGAAGAATATACAGAGCCCATGAAAGGAAGATCAATGACTCATATAAATTACTTAATGGAAAATGTCCCGAAGAAGCCCAACGAGAAACTAAGAATCCTGTTATAGAGAAAAAAGTAGCTATCATTCCTTTTTCTGACGAATCACGTAATCCCCCAAGTTCACGAACTAATAAGGTTATCAAATGAATTGTAATCACAATTGAAATGGTTGAGAAAGAGATATGAGTTAGTATATGTTCTAAAGTTGCAAATAGCATAAGGAGAAGGTCCCATTACAAAATTGGAAATTTCGAATTGAATCCATTTTCTAATCTATTGTATTCTTTTTTGAGAATGCCGCCACTCGGACTCGAACCGAGATGCTTGAGCACTGCTTCCTAAGAGCAGCGTGTCTACCAATTTCACCATGGCGGCTAACTTTAAATAATAGGGAAGTTAAAAGAATAATAGTTATTTTCTCGCAAATCGTCGAGATTGGGAGAGTCCATAGAATTTAGGAACATTAGAATCTTCATTAAAATGGACTTCGTTTGGTAGTATCATTGGGGATTTTTTTAACAATAAACTCTTGCTTTGCCCAATAGAAACAAAGCTTGAAAGAGTTGGAACTGTTTTTTCTCAGTTGCAATATAGAACTCATTTTTTTTCTAATTAGTTTCTCATTGAAATAAAAAAAAATCTTTCAATCTATCCATTAGAATTTCTATAATTTCATCATTAAATACAAAGAATTTTGGATTTTAGCAAAATTTCTAGAATGAAAGCCTTTATGCCCTTATTAATATGATTTACCAAGCCTAAACCTATTTTTTTGTGGATTTTTGATAAGATAGGTAGAAGTTGTAAGTCCTATTGCAAGAATACTCTACTTTTCATAATAGAATCCTCATAATAAAATATGAGGATTCTATTATGAAAAGTTCGTTGATAGGAAAAGAATACTTAGGACACAGTATACCAAAAACTTTTGTTCTATATATCAGAGGGGTTAGTTCTAAGAATATTGTACCGAGGAATTCGACACATAAAAGTACATTCATTAATTAATCCGAATTATTCATATTAAATAATTGGAATTTCTTTGGGATAGGTCAATTCAGATTATTCCAAAACCAGATTATTTGTTTGTTTGTTGCCCAGAAAAACCCTTTGGTTTTGGATGCTCGCTGCCGCTGGAAAATGATCTTGATTTTGCTAAAGAATAAGATTGTACTATGGAAAAATAAGTCTTTTTCTTCCAAAGATTTTTACGAATACGCTTTTTTGACATCGAAGTACGTTTTTTTGGAACTGCCATTCAAAAAGGAGATTACTTTTTTCTAGTTGTATGTGAAAGACATCTATTGCCGCAAATCAATTCTTCTTTCTGTTTTTTCTTAGTATTTATACTTAGATACTGAACTGAAATTCTGAATTCTTTTTTACTTTATTTTCTCTAATGCGGATAAGACAAGAATTTTTTAGCATATTTTTCATATATATTTTATACTTTGTTTTAATAATATAGAATATATACAAAGGTTTTCTATTTAAATCAATTTATATATTAAGTATACTCCATATATAGATCTACGGCCTATCCCCCATATAAGATGGGGGGATAAAAGGAAGGGAAAATTCAAATAGTTAATTAAGTTCAGAATGGTATTCCATAATGGAATTCCAATCAAAACAAAAAAAAAATACTTAGTCTCTTAAACAAGACATTCTAAAACTTAGGTAATTCTAGTCATTAGGATTTCAGTTCTATATGAAGTAAGGAATATTCGATAATTTCCTATAAACATAGGTTTTCATTGGAATTCAATCAATCAGTTACGAAACATGAGAGCTGCTTCATCTTCATTTTAATAGAAAGAAATACAAAAATGAATAGAAAGTAAAATGATTCAATCCTTTTTTGTATTTTAACAAATATCCTTCTTTAGGTAATAACTAGGTAACAAAGTTAGTTAATTAACTTTTTGAATTTAACCAAGTAAACCCATTCTGAATTTTTGATTATTTCAATGAGAGAAATTTGGAAAAATTCAGAATTCCAGTATTTTGTCTTATTCTTATTTTTTTGAATTCCTTCAGAAAGAGATAAGAATTGGTTTGGTGAATCGGAAACAATTTTATTTTTTAGAAAAATTTCAAGTAAAAATTGCAATTTCTTTTCTTATGGAACATACATATCAATATGCATGGGTAATCCCTCTTCTCCCACTTCCAGTTATTATGTCAATGGGGTTTGGACTTATTCTTATTCCGACAGCAACAAAAAATCTTCGTCGCATATGGGCTTTTCCTTGTGTTTTACTCTTAAGTATAGCTATGGTATTCTCAGTTCACCTATCTATTCAACAAATAAATGGAAGTTCTATCTATCAATATCTATGGTCTTGGACCGTCAATAATGATTTTTCCTTAGAATTTGGATACTTGATCGACCCGCTTACTTCTATTATGTTAATACTAATTACTACTGTAGGAATCCTCGTTCTTATTTATAGTGACGATTATATGTCTCACGATGAAGGATATTTGAGATTTTTTGTTTATATAAGTTTTTTCAATACTTCCATGTTGGGATTGGTTACTAGTTCCAATTTGATACAAATTTATTTTTTTTGGGAACTTGTGGGAATGTGTTCCTATTTATTGATAGGCTTTTGGTTTACACGGCCAATTGCAGCGAGTGCTTGTCAAAAAGCTTTTGTAACTAATCGTGGAGGGGATTTTGGTCTGTTATTAGGAATTTTAGGTTTTTTTTGGATAACAGGTAGTTTAGAGTTTCGGGATTTGTTCAAAATAGCTAATAACTGGATTCCTAATAATGGGATTAATTCCTTACTTACTACTTTGTGTGCTTTTTTATTATTCCTTGGTGCAGTTGCGAAATCTGCACAATTCCCTCTTCACGTATGGTTACCCGATGCTATGGAAGGACCCACTCCCATTTCGGCTCTTATACACGCAGCAACTATGGTTGCTGCGGGGATTTTTCTTCTAGCTCGACTTCTTCCTCTTTTCATATCCCTACCTTTAATAATGAGTTTCATTTCTTTAGTAGGTACAATAACACTCTTCTTAGGAGCTACTTTAGCTCTTGCTCAGAGAGATATTAAAAGAAGCTTAGCCTATTCTACAATGTCTCAATTGGGTTATATGATGTTAGCTCTAGGTATAGGTTCTTATCAAGCTGCTTTATTCCATTTGATCACTCATGCTTATTCGAAAGCTTTATTGTTCTTGGGATCCGGATCCATTATTCATTCAATGGAACCTCTTGTTGGATATTCACCAGATAAAAGTCAGAATATGGTTCTTATGGGTGGTTTAAGAAAATACGTTCCAATTACAAGAACTACTTTTTTATGGGGTACGCTTTCTCTTTGTGGTATTCCACCTCTTGCTTGCTTCTGGTCCAAAGATGAAATCCTTAGTAATAGTTGGTTGTATTCACCCTTTTTTGGAATAATAGCCTCTTTTACTGCAGGATTAACTGCGTTTTATATGTTTCGGATATATTTACTTACTTTTGATGGGTACCTGCGTGTTCATTTTCAAAATTACAGTAGCACTAAAGAGGGTTCGTTGTATTCAATATCCTTATGGGGAAAAAGGATACCCAAAGGAGTGAATAGAGATTTCATTTTATCAACAACGAAGAGTGGAGTTTCTTTTTTTTCACAAAATATATCCAAAATTCATGGTAATACAAGAAATAGGATAGGGTCCTTTAGTACTTCCTTTGGGGCTAAAAACACTTTTGTCTATCCTCATGAAACGGGAAATACTATGCTATTCCCTCTTTTTATATTACTGCTTTTTACTTTGTTCATTGGATCCATAGGAATCCATTTTGATAATGGAGTAATGGATAATGGAATAGCGGAGTTAACCATATTATCAAAGTGGTTAACTCCCTCAATAAACTTTTTCCAGGAAAGTTCTAATTCTTCCATAAATTCATATGAATTTATCACTAATGCAATTTCTTCTGTAAGTCTAGCTATGTTTGGTCTATCCATAGCATATATCTTCTATGGATCCGCTTATTCCTTTTTTCAGAATTTGGATTTAATAAATTCTCTTGTAAAAGAGAGTCCGAAAAAGTTTTTTTCGGATCAAGTAAAAAAAAAGATATACAGTTGGTCATATAATCGTGGTTATATAGATATTTTCTATACTAGGGTCTTTACCCTGGGTATAAGAGGATTAACTGAACTAACGCAGTTTTTCGATAAGGGTGTCATTGATGGAATTACCAATGGAGTAGGTCTTGCTGGTTTTTGTATAGGAGAAGAAATTAAATATGTAGGGGGAGGGCGAATATCGTCTTATTTATTCTATTTTTTATGTTATGTATCCGTGTTCTTATTCTTTTTTCTTTCTTAACTTAAGGAATTCCCCCGTCTCCTGCCTAAAGAGCCCCCTTATTCCCCTTCCTATCTTCTTCCCCCATCTCTCCCCCTTTTCTACCATCTCTCTCTTTTTCTTTTTTCTATATCTCTCTCTTTTTCTTTTTTCTATCTCCCTCATTGTATAATAGT